AAGCGAAGAAAAAATATGTGGATAAACGGAAGGATGAAAGAAGGGGAGAAAAAACAAAAACAACGATATAAAATTCCATCCAATATGTAAGGTTTATGAGTCATCTCATAAAAAAGCAATGTAATAAAGCATCAATCAATATGGATTCATAAAAAAGAAAACGAATCCGTTCATAGAACAAAAAAAAATAAGAGCTTCGAGCCAATAAAGACTAAGAAAATTGGCTCAAGAAAAAATTTCATTATGAGCTCCGTTGTAGAAATCAAACCTAACCATTAAGTAAGAAGCGATGGGAACGATGGAACCTGTGAATCCAAATCTATTGAAAACAGACTCATTGATCGGGATGGCGAAACAAACCAGAGACTAATTCCTTCATCTATTGGGAAAATAAAAGTCATGAGTTAACCCTACAACTAAAATAGCGACGAAAAGAGTCAATATTCGCCCGTGAAAACTTTATCTTCTTGGATTGATAATTTTTGCTCAATCCAATAGGATAAAAAGAAAAACAAAACAAATATTCGTTAGAACATAAAAAAAGAATATGATATTTAAAAATATAAAATAGAAATATTAATATGCTTAGTTAGCTAAAAAGCAAGATATACAAATGAATAATAGACATTTTTAAAATTTTATTATTCGCGAGGAGCTGGATGAGAAGAAACTCTCATGTCCAGTTCTGTAGTAGAGATGGAATTCAGAACCAACCATCAACTATAACCCCAAAAGAACCAGATTCCGTAAACAACATAGAGGAAGAATGAAGGGAATATCTTATCGAGGTAATCATATTTCTTTCGGTAAATACGCTCTTCAGGCACTTGAACCTGCTTGGATCACGTCTAGACAAATAGAAGCAGGTCGACGAGCAATGACACGAAATGCACGCCGCGGTGGAAAAATATGGGTACGTATATTTCCAGACAAACCGGTTACAGTAAGACCCGCAGAAACACGTATGGGTTCGGGGAAAGGATCCCCTGAATATTGGGTAGCTGTTGTTAAACCAGGTCGAATACTTTATGAAATGGGTGGAGTAACAGAAAATATAGCCAGAAGGGCGATTTCAATAGCATCGTCCAAAATGCCTATACGAACTCAATTCATTATTTCGGGATAAAAAGAATCAAAAGAAAAAGGTCTTGGGGATAAAAAAACAATAACAGGTGCCGGTTTCTTTCTTTGGACAAACAATATTTCTTTTTTTTTTCTTCACTCTTTGCTTTGCATTGAAAGAATAGATTATAAAAAAATGATATGATTCAACCCCAGACCCTTTTGAATGTAGCGGATAACAGCGGGGCTCGAGAATTGATGTGTATTCGAATCATAGGAGCTAGCAATCGTCGATATGCTCATATCGGTGACGTTATTGTTGCTGTGATCAAAGACGCAGTGCCAAATATGCCCCTAACAAGATCAGAGGTGGTCAGAGCTGTAATTGTACGTACTTGTAAAGAACTCAAACGTGATAACGGTATGATAATACGATATGATGACAATGCTGCGGTTGTCATTGACCAAGAAGGAAACCCCAAAGGAACTCGAATTTTTGGTGCAATTGCCCGGGAATTGAGACAGTTAAATTTTACTAAAATAGTTTCATTAGCTCCGGAGGTATTGTAAGGTCTTCTAAAATAAGATAATACCATTGGTTATAGTAAAGTATTTGAAAGAAAGAGATTAAGAAATATATTCAGAATTTTTAGTAGATTGTGTCCCACGCATATGCCTTTAATTTAAATTCATAAACAAATAAGTAAAAAAAAAACATGTTGATTATATCAAAATTGGGGAGCACCAAGAAATTTAATTCACCATGGGTAGGGATATTATTGCTGACATAATAACTTCTATACGAAATGCTGATATGGATAGAAAAAGGGTGGTTCGAATAGCATATACTAATATCACTGAAAATATTGTTAAAATACTTTTACGAGAAGGTTTTATCGAAAACGTGAGAAAACATAAAGAAACCAAAAAATCTTTTTTGGTTTTAACCCTACGGCATAGAAGGAATAGGAAAAGGTCTTATATAAATTTTTTAAATTTAAAACGGATCAGCCGGCCTGGTCTCCGAATCTATTCGAACTACCAACGAATTCCTAGAATTTTAGGTGGGATGGGAATTGTAATTATTTCTACTTCTCGAGGTATAATGACAGACCGAGAGGCTCGACTAGAACGAATTGGTGGAGAAGTTTTGTGTTATATATGGTAATCCTTCTAATATACGAATTGGGTCCGAAACTTCTTATTTGTGAAAACAAAAAGAAAAGGGGCGGGTTGTCTAATATCGTTCCTCCTCCATCAATTGATACTTCAAGGAGGCTTTACCTGGAATGAAAGAACAAAAATGGATTCATGAAGGTTTAATTACTGAATCCCTTCCCAACGGTATGTTCCGGATTCGCTTAGATAATCAAGATATGATTCTAGGTTATGTTTCGGGAAAGATCCGACGTAGTTTTATACGGATACTACCAGGCGA